TTAGAAAGAAAAACCTTCTATGAAAAAAGGGGAGGTTGGAATCGACACATTGATTTTTTCACAATTTTTGTTGAACCGTATGCATCAAAAGGTGCCTATACGGCTCCTAAGGAATAAAATTTTATCCTAATCAACCGACTTTATCGAGAAAGATTATTTTTTTTAGGCCAAGATGTTGATACCCAAATCTCGAATCAACTTATTAGTCTTATGATATATCTCAGTATAGAAAAGGATACCAAAGATCTTTATTTGTTTATAAACTCTCCTGGTGGATGGGTAATATCTGGAATGGCTATTTATGATACTATGCAATTTGTGCGACCCGATGTACAGACAATATGCATGGGATTGGCCGCTTCAATAGCATCCTTTATCCTGGTCGGAGGAGCAATTACCAAACGTATAGCATTCCCTCACGCTTGGCGCCAATGAGTTTTTTTATTTTCGAGAAAAAAATACTATGCCTTCGCCATCGGAAATATGAATTAGTTAAGTAATAATAGCATGGCACTTCGAATTCGATATGAAATTTTTTAGATTAAAAAAAATTAGATTATATATTGAAAGAGTAGTATGAGATAAGGAAGGGGTATTTCAAATGATATCTTACCTATTCGGGCACATTTCAGCGTCACAAACTTTGTTTTCACACCGGAAGCTTATTTACAAAATTTATATAAAAAAAAGACACTTTGGGATTGCTGAATCATAGACGAATCAAAAAAATGATATATAAAGCAACGGAACCATCATAGTATTTTTTTAACTCCTACAAAAAAAAGAAGGATGGTAATTGGATGATTTCTGGATCTGCGTATAATACAACCTATATTTTGTTTTCTTTCGCCAAAAGGGAAGGGTCAAAAAAGTCAATTCCATTGTGGAGCCGTATGCAATGCACAAAAAAAGCCTGTACGGTTATTCAATTTTCTCTGTTTTTTTTTTGTTTTGGTTATCCCGCCTCATTCTGCAAAATAGAAAAACCTTTTCTATTATATCATCAGGGTAATGATCCATCAACCCGCTAGTTCGTTTTATGAGGCACAAACGGGAGAATTTGTCTTGGAAGCGGAAGAACTACTAAAACTTCGCGAAACCGTCACAAGGGTTTATGTACAAAGAACGGGCAAACCTATATGGGTTGTATCCGAAGACATGGAAAGGGATGTTTTTATGTCAGCAACAGAAGCCCAAGCTCATGGAATTGTTGATCTTGTAGCGGTTCAATAAAAAATAGGAGCGATTTCATGCAAATCTACAATTTCTAATTTGATATATTTTTAGATTAAAGGTTTAGTTTCATATTCTCTTCAATATAAAACAAAATATTGAAGAGAATCTTGAAGAGAAGTAATTCAGAATTAGCCGGTTAGAACTAATCTAAACCAGCCCATTATTTATATGATTCCGTATGCCAACCATTAAACAACTTATTAGAAATACAAGACAGCCAATCCGAAATGTCACGAAATCCCCAGCGCTTCGGGGATGCCCTCAGCGACGAGGAACATGTACTCGGGTGTATGTGCGACTCGTTTAGATCATAGACTGAGACGAAATTCTTTTTGAAATATCAAGGATCAGTACCTGTGAATAAAATAGAATGGAGGAACTCGATTCATTATTTAAAAAATATAGATCGTTCATATATTCTATTGTGCCTAAAACTTATGGTTTACATTGGTGCAAATCCAATCAACTCCATTTTTTAGAAAACCCCCAATGATAACAAATGATTATCCATTAAGCGGGGGAAATTCCATTTTTTAGAAAAAAGATTCCACTCTTGAAAGAAAAGAACGGACTAACAGGGTAAATGACCAAATCAAAAATGAAATACCGTTACTGTATAAAGTGGATCTCATTGTGAAAGACCTATTACTGGAATATTCATGGGGTAGAGCCAAAGAATGTGAATTGTACAAGTTACCAATAGTTTTTATTAATTAAAGAGCTCCGGTGTATAGAGAGGACCTCACCGTTTTAGAAGTAACCATAGAAACGATGGAACCCACTATTTATCCAATTCTATTTACTACTTTTTTTAGTTATTCTTTTTTTTTATATCAAATATCAAGGCAATTTATCCTTTCACAGCAAAGGAAAAAACCTAGCAAAAAATAGTGGTGGGGAAGGTTAGAGTAGCAAAAGCCATTGGAATTTTTTTTTATACATTGGAATAATTCGTTTGGTTATTAATAGACTAAGGGGAAAAGAATAACTAAAAAAAGAATTAGTTATTCATCAAAGTTTGATTTATTCAATGACTAGAATTAAACGCGGATATATAGCTCGGAGGCGTAGAACAAAACTTCGTTTATTTGCCTCAAGCTTTCGAGGGGCTCATTCACGACTTACACGAACTATGACTCAACAAAGAATAAGAGCTTTAGTTTCGGCTCATCGGGATAGGGGTAAAAGAAAAAGAGATTTTCGCCGTTTATGGATCACTCGAATAAACGCCGTAATTCACGAAATGGGGGTATTCTATAGTTATAACCAATTCATACACAATCTGTACAAGAAGCAATTACTTCTTAATCGGAAAATACTTGCACAAATAGCTCTATTAAATAGGAGTTGTCTTTATACAATTTCGAATGACATAAAAAAATAAGGGGATTGGAAGAAATCCACGAAAATATTTGAAATAGAGTTCTAAGGAGAATGAGCTCGGGGAAGGTAGAGTAGAAATTAGTATTATAAAAAAAAGTCGTCAAAACAAAACGAGAGTATATAGTCGCTAAAAAACGAGTTCTTTTTTTTTCTTTTCGACGATTCTTTTCTTTTTTTTTTTATGACAGACACAGACGTAACAATCAAATTTTGATTCTTGATTGGATTTTTCGAACAAAATAGTAATCTCTTTTTTAATTCCTTCAGATTGAAATTGTTATTCACTTGAAGAATAAGTCTATTTTTTTCTGGTTCTAAGGCTAGTAGTTCTAGGGGTCGACTCACTTCTTTCAAATTGTTTCTGATTATTAAGAAAAGGTAACAAAGATAAAATACGAGCTTGTTTTATAGCAATAGTGATTAATCGTTGTTGTTTTAAAGTAACTCTATTCACCCGTCTAGATAATATTTTTCCTTGTTCACTAATAAATCGACTAATTAAACTCATGTTTCTATAATCAATTCGATCCCCCGATTGGATCGGGGGCAAACGCCTACGAAAAGATCGCTTGGATTTAGTAAAAAGTCGCTTAGATTTATTCATAATTTTTTTATTCCTTATCTCTATTGATCGGATCAAAATAAAAACGATTTCTATTTCTATATAGGATAGAGTTTCTATATAGAATTAAGAATATAGGATTAAATTTATTTCTATTGATTTATTTGTTTATATTTATATATATGTAATAATATATAGATACTAGCATTATTCCTGTTCTTAAAATAAAAGTTGACATACAAGCACTCAATTTGATCTATTTCTTGATTTCCCCGTGAATTGTATGTTTATAACAATAGGGACAGAATTTTCTCAATTCCAATCGACCCGGGGTGTTATGCCGATTCTTTTGAGTAATATATCTGGAAATTCCCGCTGATTTTTTCTTAATATCATTTCGAACACAACTGGTACATTCCAAAATAATTGTTACTCGAACATCTTTACCCTTGGCCATGAAACCTCCTTTGGATTTATGATTCGCCTCAATCTTCTATTTTAGGATCCAGAAAGAACAAGAACAAAAAAAATAGAAGCTGTTAACTAAAAAAAATTATGAAATATTTCGTTGCAATGAATATTAATTAGTAATTAAATAAAAATAAAATAATAAGCAATACAATGATTTTGTGAAAACTATATTTAAAATCTTTGTACAGTATTTTTTTTTTTAAGTATCTCATAGGATACTCTTTCCCGAGCAACACTTTTTTTCGTTCTATTACTAATTTAATTGGATCCTGAACCCTCATTTTTATGACCTTTCGCCCCCCCGCTTTTTCTAATTATTTTTTTAGAATGAATTATAAAAGGTGGGGGGGGATAATTAGTCCCCGATTGTTGATTGTATCTCTAAATTTTTCACCCCTTTCTGATGTTAATAACTAGAATGAAAAAAATGGAAATGTTAATGCATCTGGAAATAAACGATTAATCTCTATTAATAAACCTGCTAACGAACCGAACCATAGAGTACTTAGTACCGGTGCTACGGAAAGATATGTTTTTAGATCTCGCATTTGAAATCCTCCTTCTTTCTTCTTTATTGTATTACATTATATATAGTAATATATATAACTACAGATGTACATGTAGTTAAGAAGTTCTTGTATTTATATACGTAACTTCTGCCCCCCCCACTTTCAAAATTAGAATTGAAATATTGTCTACTAGAACGATCTGATATATTCCATTTGAAAACGGAAACGCCTATTTATGTAAAATTGAAATTGAGAGAATTATCGTAAAAAAAAGTAAATTTTTGAATTATATCTTTGTTATCTGATATGAGAAAAAAAGAAGAAATGAATTTTATATACCAATAAAAAAAAGAAGGATGTGGAAAACAAGACAGGAATTCTCTACAATGACACTGTAAACCAATTGAAAGGGATGTAGCGCAGCTTGGTAGCGCGTTTGTTTTGGGTACAAAATGTCACGGGTTCAAATCCTGTCATCCCTACCTATTACTGCTCAGAAGAGCAGTAACGAGGTATCTATTTTGATCTATTTTTTTTAATAAAATTGGACATACATAGAATTCTGAAATTTATGATATACTATGATATAGTATATACGTACAAAATCGATTCGGGTTAAAGAATGTCCTCGTTCTAGCCTTTTCGTTTTTTAGAAAAAAAAACAAGAAAAACGCTCTTAGTTCAGTTCGGTAGAACGTGGGTCTCCAAAACCCAATGTCGTAGGTTCAAATCCTACAGAGCGTGATTTCACTCTTGTTTATTAGATTGTGTCAAAATTCCACTGTTCGCAAATTATTGAGCAACAATCTGAATTAGACCTCCCGCATATGAAAGCAAGA